TTACATCCCGTATGAAACTTAATAGTATACCACTTCTACGAATAGCTCTTAATGCCGCATCTCTTCCGAGACCCGGGCCTTTTATCATAACTTCTGCTCGTTGCATACCTTGATCCACTACTGTCCGAATAGCATTTCCTGCTGCGGTTTGAGCGGCAAATGGTGTACCCCTTCTTGTACCCTTGAATCCACAAGCCCCGGCAGAGGACCAAGAAATTACTCGACCCCGTACATCTGTAACAGTCACAATGGTATTGTTGAAACTTGCTTGAACATGAATAACTCCCTTGGGGATTCTACGTGTATTCTTACGTGAACCAATACGTCTATTTCTACGCGAACCAATTTTTGGTATAGGTTTTGCCATATTTTATCATCTCATAAATATAAGTCAGAGATATATGGATATATCCATTTCATGTCAAAACAGATCCTTATTCTTTTTTTTTTTTTTACTTATTTATTTATTTATTTATTTGTACATCTGTACATCGGGTCCTTTAGATTTCGAGAGTCTTTTTGTTTTAGAAAGATTATCCTTGTCTTTGTTTATGTCTCGGGTTAGAACAAATTACTATAATTCGTCCCCGCCTACGGATCAATCGACATTTTTCACAAATTTTACGAACGGAGGCCCTTATTTTCATATTTGTCATTCCTTTTTTTAATTCCGAATCTACTTAATTGGAAGAAAATAAGTTTCTTGAAATTTTTAATTTCGAATTGTATCCTCACGAAAGAATGTTGAAATTGAAAAAACCGCCTAATCATTCAAGTCTTTGCTTTGGAGTCTCTAAATTATACGCCCTTTGGTTGAATCATAAGGACTTACCTCAATTTTGAGTCTATTTCCTGGTAGTATACGTATAAAACTACATGAAATCCTTTACGAAACAAAAACCAGAATAATTTTTTTGTTATCTAAACGAATCCGGAAGATACATACCATCGGTAAGTTGTTCAGTAATTAAACCCTCATGAATCCATTTTTGTTGTTTCATTCCAGGTAAAACCGCTTTGAAGTATCAACTAATGTAAGAGGGATTATATTATAAACTTGTCCTTTCTCTTTTTTCACAAATATGACCGTGTCGGCTATTAGAAAGATTACCATATATAACACAAAACTTCTCCGCCGATTCCTTCTAGTCGAGCCTTTCGGTCTGTCATTATACCTCGAGAAGTAGAAAGAATTACAACCCCCATTCCGCCTAAAATTCTAGGAATTCGTTGATAGTTAGAATATATTCGTAGACCGGGTCGACTGATCCGTTTTAAATTTAAAACAGTTCTATATGGTCCTTTCCTATTTCTTCTATGTCGTAGGGTTAAAACCAAAAAATATTTATTGCTTTCTTGATGTTTTCTCACGTTTTCAATAAAACCTTCTTGTAAAAGGATTTTAACAATATTTTCAGTGATGTTAGTAGATGGTATTCGAACTGTTCTTTTTTTATTCATGTCAGCATTTCGTATAGAGGTTATTATGTCAGCAATAGTGTCTTTACTCATGATAAACTAAGATTTTTGTTTCCCCCGAATTTTGATATAATCAACATGCTCTTTTTCTTTTTTTCTGAATTTTATGAATTCTTTTTTTTTTTTATTTATGAATTATTAAAGATATATACGTGATAGATAAACAATTTACTAATTAATTAAATAAATTTAATCAATTTCATTCAAATACTATATTAAGGTCTTCCCCTATAATACTTCAGGTGCTAATGAAACTATTTTAGTGAAATTTAACTGTCTTAATTCCCGGGCGATCGCGCCGAAAATTCGGGTTCCTTTTGGATTTCCTTCTTGATCAATAACAACCGCAGCGTTGTCATCATATCGTATTATCATACCGTTGTCGCGTTTGAGTTCTTTACAAGTACGTACAATGACAGCTCGGACCACTTCTGATCTTTCTAGAGGTGTATTTGGTACTGCTTCCTTGATTACAGCAACAATAATGTCACCAATATGAGCATATCGTCGATTACTAGCTCCTATGATTCGAATACACATCAATTCTCGGGCCCCGCTGTTATCCGCTACATTCAAATGGGTTTGAGGTTGAATCATATCATTTTTTTTTTTATCGGTTTTTTCTTTTTCAATGCAAAGGTATAAATAAAAAAAAAAGAAATATTATTTGTTCAAAACAAAAAAAGAAACCTGCAATTGTTTTTTTTTCATCCCAAAAACCCCTTTCGTTTGTTTCTACATTCCTATCCAGAAAGAATGAATTGAGTTCGTATAGGCATTTTAGATGCCGCTATTGAAATAGCCCTTCTAGCTATATTTTCTGCTACTCCGCTCATTTCATAAAGTATTCTACCGGGTTTAACGACAGCTACCCAATATTCGGGAGATCCTTTCCCCGAACCCATACGTGTTTCTGTAGGTCTTACTGTAACAGGTTTGTCTGGAAATATGCGTACCCATATTTTTCCACCGCGGCGTGCATTTCGTGTCATTGCTCGCCGCCCTGCTTCTATTTGTCTAGATGTGATCCAAGCGGGTTCAAGCGCTTGAAGAGCATATCTACCGAAGCAAATACGATTACCTCGATAAGATATTCCTTTCATTCTTCCTCTGTGTTGTTTACGGAATCTGGTTCTTTTGGGGTTATAGTTGATGGTTGTTTAGCAATTCCATCCATCTCTACTACAGAACCGGACACGAGAGTTTCTTCTCATCCAGCTCCTCGCGAATTAAACAATTAAAAATAATTAAACAAAAAAAAATACACGGTTAATAATATATGGAATCGTGGGATTCTTTGAAATTTGATCTAATCGATTAGAAATTTGAAATTTTTTGTGTTTTAATATATAATTTAACACGTATTCTATTTATAGATAATGTCATTTTGGTAGAACGCTATAATGAATCTTTATTTTGTTTTTCCTTTTATTTCGAATCGACTAAAATTTAGAAATAAAAAAAAAATTCGCGGGCGAATATTTACTCTTTCAACATTCAGTTGTAAGATTAGTCTATGACATGACCTCTCAGAATAAATGAATAGGTTTCTGGTTCGTTCCGCCATCCTACTCAATGAATCATTAGGATTCGTTTTCAATAGAATCTTATGCATTCACAGGTTCTGTCGTTCCCACCACTTCTCGATTAATGATTAGGTCTGAATTTTACAACGGAGCCTCCAATTAAATTTATTCTTGAGTCAACCTTCTCAGTCTTTATTGGCTCGGGGCTCTTGATTTTTTGTTCTATGCACGGATTTGTCTAATTATGGATCAATCAGTATTGATGCTTTATTACATTCCCTTTATATGAGATGACTCATAGACCTTACATATTGGAATTATATATCATTAATATTCTTTTTCTATCTTTCTCTCACCCTTCCATTTATCTGTATACTTTATATTGCTTTACAACCCATAATCAGATTTTTTTTTTTTTTATGTAAAAAAGATTTCAGTTGCTACAATGATATGACTTATATATCATATCTTGACTGGTTCTTTCTATCCAGATAACACGAAGTGATGAGTTGGTTATTAGTTCTATAGTTATCAGTTTGTACTATGGGCTGTCCATTTTTTTGAATCCCAACCCTAAAAAAACCAACGAGTCACACACTAAGCATAGCAATTATATCAAATGATTAATCGAATTTTTATTCAACCTTATAGAATTGTTCTTTTTTTTTTTTTTATTTACCAGAAAAAGAATCAAAGAGTTTGCCATTTTTTGTTTTATCACCAGATATAACTAAATATAAGTCAAGTAAGTTCTTATTATTCCTCGTCTACAAATACCCAAATTTTGATGCCTAATACCCCATAGATAGTTCGAACTGCATAGGAACAATAATCAATTTTAGCTCGAATGGTTTGTAGAGGAACTCTACCTTCTCGGATCCATTCAACACGTGCAATTTCTTTTCCGTCGATACGCCCTGCAATTTGTACTTGAATCCCTTTTGTACCTGCCTGTTCAGTTAATTCAATAGCTTTTTTCATTGCTTTGCGAAATGAAACTCTATTCTTTAATTGTCCGGCTATAAATTCTGCAAGAATATTGGGGTGCCCATAAGGATTTGCAATTCTTGTAATAGCAATGTTGAGTTTTCGGTTTACACAATTGAGTTCTTTTTGTACATGCGTCTGTAATTCTTCGATTCTTCGAGTCCTGTCTTCTATTAATAACTTGGGGAATCCCATATAGATTATGACCTGAATCAAATCGATTCTTTTTTGAATCTCTATACGTGCAATTCCCTCTACATTAGAGGATATTTTCATATTATTTTGCACATAATTTTTGATACAATCTCGTATTTTTTGATCTTCTTGTAGATCCTTTGAATAATTTTTTGGTTGTGCAAACCAAAGAGAATGATGACCTTGGGTTGCACCAAGTCTGAAACCAAGTGGATTTATTTTTTGTCCCATAATCCCCCACTACTATATATATCGTGAAACGTGACATCTGTTTGTATTTTTTTTTTATTCATTCGATTAAGCATAATATAGCGTATTTGTATTTTTTATAATATAAAATATTCTTCCTTTAAGTATTCCTCAGCTCTAATTTATAGAATTTCCTTTTATCTATTTCTTCCTCTTCATCTAAAGATATATCTTTCAATACAATAGTTATATGACAAGTGGATCTTTTTATAGGATAACCCCGTCCTCGAGCCCGGGGCTTTAATTTTTTCACAGTTGTGCCCTCGTTGACTTCGGCTTTACTAATGATTAAACTTGTTTCGTTCAAACCCTTATTGTGATTAGCATTTGCTGCTGCAGAATAAACCAATTTTAAAATGGCATAACATGCTCGATAAGGCATAAGTTCTAGTATCATAAGTGTTTCTTCATAGGACCGCCCACGAATTTGATCAATTACTCTTCTCGCTTTGTGAGCAGACATACATATATGTTGACCTAAAGTGTATACTTCTGTATATTTCTTCACCTTTCTCTTCTGTATCATAAGATTCACCTCTCATTAATGAACGATAAGCATCTATA